GAGGCTCTGGCGCTCATTAACTCTTATCTTACGAAGCAACAAGAAAGAAGGAATCAATCTATTTTTGAGGTAATCCAATATCATATGGATATTTTAAACGGATGAGATATTCTGCAAATCATTTCTACATTTCTTTTTCTACATTTCTTATAGTAAACAAATAAAAACTTATTGTATATAAAATAGAAAAAAAAAGAAAATAAAAAATAAGCATTTAGGTATGCGTAAAAATAGATTATAATCCGCGCCGCTTTTCAACCAAACAAGTAAATTTTTAGTAATATTGAAAAATAAATAATATAAATGAAAAGTGGAAGTTAATTGAATAATAGAAGAAGAAGCTCCATTTACTCAATGAATGACTCCCCTCTAAAACTTTCAGTTTGTCTACTACTTCTTATTTCTTATGTTTTTATTTATTTAAAATAATGAATGTATGAATCTAAACAAAAGATTTCCGATATATCCGGAAAAGAAGAAATATTAATCTTTGGTGAACAAGAGAAAAAGCATTATTATTTCGATACAAGACGACACAAGAAAAAGAAGTTCTGCCTTTTCTTGTGTCGAATAGAAGATTAGGAAGACTTATAATCCTTCCTAGAGGTACCTGTTCCTTTCATTTCATTTATCCAGTCCTTGTCTTGTATCTTCTTCCTTTGTTTTTGTATACCTATTGGCTAGTGCCTAGTACTAAAAATGGAATACAAGTAATGAATTCCATAGATCTCGCAAAAATACTAGAAACAAAAAACAAAGCAAAGTAGGTTTAAGGAAGTTTACAGAAATACATATTTCATTTTTTTGATCAACAAGAATTCGGCGCTTTTTATCAACTTGATGGTAAGGAATTTCTGGATCTAGAAATTCATTTCATATAATTGAACCTTTTCAAACTGTTTCTTTTTAAGAACCAAAAAAATTTGTGCCAAAATAACAGATGCCAAGAAGAACAAAAGGCCTTGGACGCGTAATGGATCTTGAAGCACTATTTCTGCATCTCCCTGACCAAACCCCCCTACATTAGGATTGCTTGTTAATGGTTGATCAAGCTTGATAGATTCACCCTCTGAAACAAGAAGTTCTGGCCCTGGAGGTATAATATCAACCGCTTGGTGACCATCCGATGCATCAACTATGGTTATTTCATATCCCCCCTTTTCTTTACGTACTATTTTGCTTACTATACCCGCGGATGTAGCATTATAGACTGTATTGTTACTCTTGCTCCCATCAGGATAAATCTGACCCCTTCCCCTGTTCCCACCTACATATATAGGATATTTTAAGAAGTTAACGTCTTTCTTTGTAGCAGGGTCGGGGGAAAGAATGGGAAAGACGATTTCACTATATTTTTGACCTGGAACAGGACCTATCACAAGAATATTTCTTTTATTAGGACGATAACTCAGAAAAGACAGATTTCCTATCTTTTCTTTCACCTCGGGAGAAATACGATCGGTGGGGGCTAATTCGAATCCCTCGGGTAAAATAAGAACAGCCCCCACGTTCAAAGATCCTTTTTTACCATTAGCAAGGACTTGTTTCACTTGCATATCATAAGGAATTCGAACAACTGCTTCAAATACAGTATCAGGAAGTACAGCTTGCGGAACTTCAATATCTACAGGCTTATTAGCTAAATGGCAATTGGCGCATACAATTCGCCCGGTTGCTTCTCGTGGATTTTCATAACTTTTCTGCGCAAAAATGGGATACGCATTTGAAATAGATGCTCGAGTTATTACATATATCATGATCGATACAGAAATAAATTGAGTCATCTGTTCCTTTACCCAAGAAAAAGTATTTCTATTTTGCATGATCCAATCATTGATCCTGGAATTTCTACAATAAATTAGATAGGTAGCTAGTATAGTTCCCTATCCACGAGTCTGCCATTGTACTGAAAAAATTCGACGAAAACAGGACGAAGGCCTTGAAAAGTATAAAGAATGAGAAAAAAAAAAATGCCCTTTTTTTACGTGAAAAAACTTATTTGATATCAGGAAATCAAATAAGTTTATCATTCATTCATTGAATGATAAATGACTACAAGCGAAGGAGATACGCGATTTAAAAAACGGAAGATCCAATATTTCACAATTGTATCTAGAATAACTGGAAAAGTGGAAACAAGACCAGATATAATTTGCTCATTATGAGCCAATCCAAAATCATTGTAGATCGAACCAATCATTAGTTCCCAACCATGAGTTGAGTGAAATCCAATCCATAAATCAGTAACTAAAAGAATAGAAAAAGCTTTTATTGTGTCACTTAAGTTATAGAAGAATTCCTGAATCCAAGAATTCAGAATAACAAGTTCTTCATTACCCAGAATAAAATAACCACTTAGAATAGTAAAACAGATTATATTTGTCGACAAATGCAAAATGATATGGAGATGATATTCATTATGTGTTTTGACCAATTGTATCGTTTCTTTGTGTATTCCTATACTAAGCTTTTTTATATGTGTCTCTGGGTATTCTTTTATCATTTCATCCAACAAGAATAGTTCTTCTAATTCTAGGAATTTTTCTAAAACATTTTTCTCTTGAATATCATTCAAAAAATTTTCGGATTGCCTAGTATTCCACCAATGAATAATCCAAGGTTCCAGACTTTTTTGAAATGAGAGAGAGATCCACCAGGGCAAAAATATTATAGATGCAAGATACGCGAGGGAAGCCAATGCTTTCTTTTTTTTCATTTTTTTTTCTGTGAATTGTTAATGAACTGCTTCATTTGTCAACTTTATCTGATCTTATATTTCTCTAAAGCACGAGTTCTATAACAAGGTATCGAATCTATGGATCTATTCCCAGTTTTTTGTAAAAATGTAGTCCTTAGATCTAGAAAAAAGAATATAGAAATAGAATTAAGGATCCCGTTTCGAATGAAATATATATATTTATAATAGAATAAGTAAATTCTAAGTAAATGGGATTTCCGAATATCTCAATTGGATAAATCCGAATGAATTTGTTCCTTTTGATAAAAATTCAAAAAACTTCAATTGGTACGCGCAGGAAATAGGCCAATTCGGCAGCTTTTTGTTCAATTTCTCGTGGAGTCAAATTCTCATCAGTACGAGTTAAGGGGATGGTTCCTTGGCCTCTGATTTCCATATAAAGAATACGACGAGGAAAAAGACCTTCTTTAACCTCCATTCTGATTGATTGGATATCTTTCATAAAGAAGCGAAGGAAAATGCGACGATTTATTCCGGGGAATCCCCAACGAAAAATACACATTATTCCTTCTTTTCTATCGAATCGATCATAACCACTACCTACATTCCACGATATTGTGCACCACAAATAGGAACTAATGAATAAACCCGCGATCCCATAGAACGACATCACGATCCCTTGTGGAAAAAAAATAATTTGTTGAGAAGGAAATCCAGGTATCAGATTCCTACCAAGATAACTAGAAATTCCAACCACTAAAAATCCTAGTGAACCTAAAAAAAGAATAAAGGCCCAGAAAAAATTACTTGCTTTTCGAGACCCTGTTATAAGTTCTATCCATATATGTTCTGATCGCCAGTTCATACTATACTAGATCCGATTGCATTCGATTGGAATTCAGAAAAAAAAATGTGACTTTACTTTTCTTGATGCCAAAGTAACTTTCATCAACTAAAACTATTCTGATATGAACCCTTAGGAGTAATTGGTTAGATACATTGACTTTCTATTATAAAAATATTTTCCGATCGTTTTTATAACCCGTATATACATGGATTTATACGGATATCATGTATCCGCATGCATAACAGTTCTTTCATTTGTATTCGGAAAAAAGGCACATATCATACCGCATTACACTAAACAAATATCTGTACCAAAAAAAATATCTGGTTGGCTCCATCAGGTCTAGACAATCTTATTTTTTTGTACATGAAGAAATAAAGAAGCCATTGCAATCGCCGGAAATACTAGGCCTACTAAAGGGACAAAAAAAGAAGGTAAGTAAAGATCTGTCATAGAACGGGTACCTCAATTTAATATTTGTATCTATTATAAATATAAAGATATCATAAGTATATCTATTATATTATATTATAATTATTATAAATAATATTAAGATAAATAATATTAAGTACTTAATAAGTGCAAGGAATGAGAACTAAATGAAAATTTAGTGTACCTATTCATCTTTCTACACGAATATGTATGACAACCCACTTTAAGTTTACGAAATTTTATGAATTCTCCCGTCCTTTCTTTCTATCTTACTAATAAAATAAAGAGTTTTTTTTTATTAAAGATAAAGAGTTTTTTTTTATTATAAGTTCGCGACTCTAACTAAACTAATTCAACCCAACAAAAAGGGATTAGATTTCTAATAAAAAATGGAAGTTCTTGGTAGGCAAGGCATAGAAATCACTTCTATTTTTTCTAGATTTTTATATTTTCGTTTTATTTCTATATTATTCTATATTATATATATCTCTTTTTCAAAGGAAAAAAACCGTGTAGCTGAAATAACTCACTCAGAACGCCTTTTAAAAGATTACGCGGTATGATTGGGTCGAATAAGCCCTTATGGAATAAATACTCAGCCGCTTGTGAACCGTCGGGTACTGTTTTATTCAATGTTTGTTCAATTACTCTTTTACCTGCGAAAGCAATGTACGCGTTAGGTTCAGCAATAATGACATCTCCCAACATACCAAAACTGGCCGTTACTCCACCAGTTGTAGGGGATGTAAGGATTGATACATAGAATAACTTTTTATTTGATTGATAATTATATGAAGCAGAAGATATTTTAGCCATTTGCATCAAGCTCAAACTTCCTTCTTGCATACGTGCTCCTCCGGAAGCACACACAATAATAACAGGTAGAGATCGATTAGTAGCATACTCGATCAAACGAGTGATTTTCTCGCCTACTACAGATCCCATACTACCCCCCAAAAACTGAAAATCCATAACCCCAATTGCTATGGGAATACCATTTAATTGACCTATGCCTGTTTGAAC